TACAATAAATAAATTAGATAGGTAGCTAGTCTAGTATAGTTCCCTACCCCGAAGTCTGCTATTGTATTGGAATAATTGTACTGGAATAGAGTATAGTATGGGACAAATACCTTGAACAGGTAGAAATAAAAAGAATAAGTAAAATTCGAATTCGAATAAGTAAAATGGAAAATGCTTTCTTTATACACAAAAAAATATTCTCATTTAATTGCTATTACGAAACCAAATGAGTTCTTCATCTTCATTCATTAATTTGTTCGTCATTCATTCATTGAATGATAAATAACTACAAGTGAAGGAGATACACGATTTAAATAATGGAAGATCCAATATTTCACAATTGTATCTAGAATAACTGGAAAAGTGGAAACAAGACCAGATATAATTTGATCATTATGGGCCAATCCAAAATCGTTGTAGACCGAACCAATCATTAGTTCCCAACCATGGGTCGAGTGAAATCCGATCCATAAATCAGTGATTAAAAGAATCGAAAAAGCCTTTATTGTGTCACTTAAGTTATAGAATAATTCCTGAACCCAAGAATTAAGAATGACAAGTTCTTTATTACCCAGAAAAAAATAACCACTTAGAATAACAAAACAGATTACATTTGCGGAGAAATGCAAAATGAGATGGAGATGATATTCATCATGTGTTTTGACCAATTCTATTGTTTCCTTGTGTATTCCTAAACGAAGCTCTTGTATATGTATCTCTGGGTACTCTTTTATCATTTCGTCCAAGAGGAATAGTTCTTCGAATTCTATGAATTTTTCTAGAACGTTTTTCTCTTGAATAGCATTCAAAAAGGTTTCGGATTGCCTGCTGTTCCACCAGTTAGTAATCCAAGGTTCCAAACTTTTATTAAATGAGAGAGAGACCCACCAGGGCAAAAATACTATAGATACAAAATATGGGAAGGAAATCAATGCTTTCTTTTTTTTTTCATTTTTTTATCTGTGAAATTGGTAATGAAGTTGCTTCAATCTTTGACTCTATCTGATATTTTTCCAAAGTACGAGTTATATAACGCTGTGGATCTATTTCTTTCCATTTTGTGTCAAAATTTAGTCCTTAAATCTATTTAGTCCTTGGATCTATCAGGAATATAAAAAAAGAATCAATATAGGATTTTCAGATATCTCAATCTTGAACTAACGAATTTTTTATTACGAAAAAAATTTCGGATATATTTGATAAATCCACACTTAACTTAATGCGAATTAGACTTTTTGACTAGTATAAATAAAAGAATTAAGTTTAATTCTGTACACATACAAAATAGTTTTGGTATACAAAAAATTTCTTCTTCTTCATTTTTTGATAGTTAATTTTATTATAGTTACCCCATATACTTTCTCTGCTTTTGGTTTTATTCTATGGGCCGCTGCACCAACGGAATAGGAACATAGAATATAACACGTTTTGCTCGAATGGGCATTCTGAAGAAACTTCAATTAAATAAAAGGGGTTAGCAAGTTCTTTTCTTCATGCTGAAAAATTTTTCTTCCGTTCATTTTTCAAAATACTTCAATTGGTACACGCAAGAAATAGGCCAATTCGGCAGCTTTTTGTTCAATTTCCCGTGGAGTAAAATTCTCATCAGTACGAGTCAAGGGAATGGCTCCTTGACCTCGGATTTCCATATAAAGGACACGACGAGTATAAAGACCTTCTTTAACCTCCATTCTGATTGATTGGATATCTCTCATAAGGAAGCGGAAGAAAATGCGGCGATTTATTCCAGGAAATCCCCAACGAAAAATACACACTATTTTTTCTTTTCTATCGAATCGGTCATAACCACTACCAACATCCCACGAAATTGTGCACCACAAATAGGAGCTAATGAATAGTCCTGCGATCCCGTAGAAAGACATCACAATCCCTTGTGGAAAAAAAAGGATTTGCTGGGATGGAAATACGGATATCAGATTTCTACCAAAATAACTGGAAGTTCCAACCACTAAGAATCCTAGTGAACCTAAAAAAATGATACAGGCCCAGCAAAAATTACTTGTCTTTCGAGACTCAGTTATAAGTTCTATCCATATATGTTCTGATCGCCAGTTCATACTTACTCCAGTTCATACTTACTATATTAGATACAGTTGCATTCGATTGGAATTGAGAGAATAACCCAAAATTTACTTTACTTTTCTTGATGCTGAAGTAACTCTCATCAACTAGCACTATTCGGATACGAAACGCAGCATTAAAGCAGTAATTAGTCAGATACGTTAACTTTTATGTAGATATTATCTATCTACGTACATAACAACATTTAGGTTCGGAAAAAGCCACATATTCTACCATATTACACTAAATAAATATCTGTATTATAATTCAGTCAGTGTTCAAATAAATTGATGAGATTTGGTTCCATCGGATCTAGACAATTTTATTTCTTTGGACATAAAGAGACAAAGAAGCCATTGCAATTGCCGGAAATACTAGGCCTACTAAGGGCACAAAAAAAGAGGGTAAATTAAGATCTGTCATAGAATGAGTACCTCGATTACTATTTGTACCTCTTATAAATATAAAGAGGTCTTATGATAACTATATCTATTATAACTAATATTAACTAGTTAATAAGTGCAAGGGGTCTAATAGAAAACTAAATTAAGTTACTATTCTTTTTTTGTTTTTTTGATTCAAAGGAAGGAAACCGTGAAGTTGAAATAACTCACTCAGAACACCTTTTAAAGGATTACGTGGTACGATTAGGTCAAATAAGCCCTTATGGAATAAATATTCAGCCGCTTGTAAACCATCGGGTATTGTCTTATTCAATGTTTGTTCAATTACTCTTTTACCCGCAAATGCAATGTGGGCATTAGGTTCAGCAATAATGACATTTCCCAACATACCAAAACTTGCCGTCACTCCACCGGTTGTAGGAGATGTAAGGATTGATACATAGAATAACTTTTTATTTGATTGATAATTATATGAGGCAGAAGAGATTTTAGCCATTTGCATCAAGCTCAAACTTCCTTCTTGCATGCGTGCTCCTCCAGAAGCACACACAATAATGACAGGTAGAGATTTATTAGTAGCATACTCGATCAAACGGGTGATTTTCTCGCCCACTACGGATCCCATACTACCTCCCATGAACTCAAAATCCATAACCCCAATTGTCACAGGAATACCATTTAGTTGACCTATGCCTGTTTGAACAGCTTCAGTTAAACCTGTCTTTCTCTGATAAGAATCGATACGATCTATATAGGGTTCCTCCTCGGAATGAAATTCTATAGGGTCCATAGAAACCATAGCTTCATCCATAGGATCCCAAGTGCCCGGATCAATCGAAAGTTCGATTCTATCTGAGCTACTCATTTTCAAATGATATCCACAGTGTTCACAAATATGCATTTTTGACTTAAAAAATTTTTTATAATTTAATCCATAACAATTTTCACATTGAACCCATAAATCTTTGTATTTTTTGTTTATATCAAAATCGTTAGATCTTTCTTTTATATTTAAATCGCTGCCATTACTACTAGTACTTATACTAGAACTCCCACTTTCACTACTACTTACACTTATACTTACATTTACAGTCCAAATAATACTATAAATGTAACCGACGTAGTAGTTATTCTTACTTTTAGACCCACTATTCAAATAACTATAAAAAAAACTTTCTAGTTCACTCAGAAAAGAACTATTATTCTTATTGTCAATCTCAAAAATCGGATTTTCAATATCAAAATATACAGAATAACTGTCGCCATTACTATCCCTAACTAACGAAGTGTTATCAGAGATCAAACCAAAAATATTCCTGATCTCCAATAAATAATTAACATTACTGAAACTATAACTATAACTGCCACTATCACTCCAACTAAGAAGAATGTTTTTCTCCGTATCATTTAGAATGGGGTCTTCACTTCCAGGGGTATGCCCAATACCATCAAGACTATCCGTTGATTTACTTAGCCCATACCTATCTTCTAACCTCTCATTAGACAATATCAAATTGAACCACCATTTCTCCATAGAGTCTTCCTGCCCCCATTTTATGAAAATACAATAAAGGAATAGTCATTCGATGAATAATCATTTTACATTTTACTATTTGATTGATTTTCTAGCAAAATGAAGCATATGGATTCCATCATTAGGATTGTTAACTGTTAACCAACAACGAGTGAGTATTGAAAGAAATTATTCTTTTTTTGTTTGGTAAATTCGGAGTATCACTTCTTTCTAATATATATATATTGATAGAATCTTTTCCTGAATTTTAAATATAAAAAGAAGTTTCTCTCATGTCATGTAAAAACAAATCTTTCATCGAAAGATAGAATTGTTTCTTCCTACAAAGTGAAGAATTTATTCTCGTATGATTTCGTATCATATAATCAAATAATAAGTTTCAATTCTAACATAGAACGAAAAAGACAATATTATATTAGAGGATAGGTCGAGGAAGCCCTCGCCTCTTGGCTTGATTTATGGTTTGAAATAAAATTGTGGAATCTAAAAATCCACCAATCCAAGGATTCGTAGAATTAATTATGAGAATTCATTATGGATCTAACGATAGAAGTATTGAGTTGTTTAGTCTTTTGTATTTGCATCTTCTATATAGTATAGTAAGGTTTGTACATATCAAAGATATATGCAAATACATAATATATAGGATTTATAGGATATTCCATTTTATTCGGCTCAATCCTTTTTAGTAAAAGATTGGGCCGAGGTTAATTAAAATTAGGAGAACAAACAGGAATTACCGAATTGTTTTTCTCTTTATCGTCATCTGACATATCTACTAGTCTGTTGTATCTACTGGTGCAAATTCGAATTTGATCGCCTTCCATACTTCACAAGCAGCGGCTAGCTCAGGACTCCATTTGCTAGCTTCACGGATAATTTCATTACCTTCACGAGCAAGGTCACGTCCCTCGTTACGAGCTTGTACACACGCTTCCAAAGCCACCCGATTAGCTACTGCACCAGGTGCATTTCCCCAAGGGTGCCCTAAAGTTCCTCCACCGAACTGTAGTACGGAATCATCCCCAAAGATTTCGGTCAGGGCAGGCATATGCCAAACATGAATACCCCCTGAAGCCACGGGCAGAACACCCGGCATAGAGACCCAATCTTGAGTGAAAAAAATACCGCGACTTCGGTCTTTTTCAATAAAATCATCACGTAATAAATCAACAAAACCCAAAGTCATCTCACGTTCCCCTTCCAATTTACCTACTACTGTACCAGCGTGAACATGATCTCCACCAGACATACGTAATGCTTTAGCTAGTACACGAAAATGCATACCATGATTTTTCTGTCTATCAATAACTGCATGCATTGCGCGATGGATGTGAAGCAGTAGGCCGTTATCGCGACAATAATGAGCCAAGCTAGTATTTGCAGTGAATCCCCCTGTTAAGTAATCATGCATTATGATAGGAACTCCCAATTCTCTTGCACATGCAGCCCTTTTGTTCATTTCTTCACATGTACCCGCAGTAGCATTCAAGTAATGTCCCTTGATTTCGCCTGTTTCGGCCTGTGCTTTATAAATTGCTTCGGCACAAAATAAGAAACGGTCTCTCCAACGCATAAATGGTTGGGAATTCACATTTTCATCATCCTTGGTAAAATCAAGTCCACCGCGTAAACATTCATAAACGGCTCTGCCGTAGTTCTTTGCGGATAACCCCAATTTTGGTTTAATAGTGCATCCCAATAGGGGACGGCCGTACTTGTTCAACTTATCTCTTTCAACTTGGATACCATGAGGCGGGCCTTGGAAAGTTTTAGAATAAGAAGTAGGAATTCGTAAATCCTCCAGACGTAGGGCTCGTAAGGCTTTGAAACCAAATACATTACCTACAATGGAAGTAAACATGTTAGTAACAGAACCTTCTTCAAAAAGGTCTAAAGGATAAGCTACATAAGCAATATATTGGTTTTCCTCCCCAACAACGCTCTCGATGTGGTAGCATCGTCCTTTGTAACGATCAAGACTGGTAAGTCCATCAGTCCACACAGTTGTCCATGTACCAGTGGAAGATTCGGCAGCTACTGCAGCTCCTGCTTCTTCGGGCGGAACCCCGGGTTGAGGACTTACTCGGAATGCTGCCAAGATGTCAGTATCTTTGGTTTCGTAGTCAGGAGTATAATAAGTCAATTTATAATCTTTAACACCAGCTTTGAATCCAACACTTGCTTTAGTCTCTGTTTGTGGTGACATAAGTCCCTCCTTACAACTCATGAATTAAGAATTCTCACAACGACAAGGTCTGCTCGATATGGATTAGACGTGAATGAAACCCTTAAGAAAAATCTTTCAAAAAATTCAACTAATATTATCAAATAATTAGAAAATGGTTGGTTATTAGACTATGTAATGTATTTGATTCACCAAATACATCAGTATTGTATACTCTTTGCTATATATGGCGCAAGCCAATCCTTGTTTTGTAAGTTTATAATTGAGTTGATCCTCTTCTTATTTGTCATTAAATATAAAAATATTAATTAATAAAACACTCTTGACAGTGATATATGTTGTATATGTAAATCCTAGGATGTGAAAATAGCCATAATTCATCCATGAAAAGGTATAAAACAAGAATAGACAGAAATGTATATGCAAAAAACAATGAACAATGAGATCGAAATAATAAATCCTAAATGGAGTTCGGGTTGGAATTCCATAGATAATATAATCTAATAGGGACGGTATTTTCTATAATAATAGAAAAATGAAACACACTTAACTTACTCATGATTCCTATTCATCTACTTTATATTAAAAATACTCAAAAAGGGGTTGGTTGAACTTGAAAATGAAATAATTCAATGAGTAAACAATGGAATTGAATTCCTTGGGGCGATACCAACTAAATCCAGCGCTAACTTCGATTTATTTCTTATTCAATTAGCCGATCGACTTCCTATCGGACATTTTTTTTGATTGGATACTATTCCAAAGGAATTTCGACATATTTCACTTTATTATGATTATGAAAATCAATCTTACTACTTCTGGTCCTGTGGTTTCTGCACTTGAAGAAAAAAACTTAGGACGTATCGCCCAAATTATTGGCCCAGTACTGGATGTCGCTTTTCCCCCAGGAAAGATGCCTAATATTTATAATGCTTTGGTAGTTCAAAGTCGAGATACTGCCGGTCAACAAATTAATGTGACTTGTGAGGTACAGCAATTATTAGGAAATAATCGAGTTAGAGCTGTAGCTATGAGTGCTACAGATGGTCTGATGAGAGGAATGGAAGTGATTGACACAGGAACTCCTCTAAGTGTTCCAGTTGGCGGAGCTACTCTCGGACGAATTTTCAACGTTCTTGGGGAACCCGTTGATAATTTAGGTCCTGTGGATACTCGCACAACATCTCCTATTCATAGATCTGCGCCCGCTTTTATACAATTAGATACGAAATTATCCATTTTTGAAACAGGGATTAAAGTGGTGGATCTTTTAGCTCCTTATCGTCGTGGGGGAAAAATCGGGCTATTTGGGGGAGCTGGTGTGGGTAAAACAGTACTCATCATGGAATTGATCAACAACATTGCCAAAGCTCATGGAGGTGTATCTGTATTTGGCGGAGTAGGTGAACGTACTCGTGAAGGAAATGATCTCTACATGGAAATGAAAGAATCCGGAGTGATTAATGAAAAAAATATTGCAGAATCCAAAGTAGCTCTAGTCTATGGTCAAATGAATGAACCGCCGGGAGCTCGTATGAGAGTTGGTTTGACTGCCCTAACCATGGCGGAATATTTCCGGGATGTTAATGAACAAGACGTGCTTCTATTCATCGACAATATCTTTCGTTTCGTCCAAGCAGGGTCAGAAGTATCCGCCTTATTGGGTAGAATGCCTTCTGCAGTGGGTTATCAACCCACCCTTAGTACAGAAATGGGTTCTTTGCAAGAAAGAATTACTTCTACTAAAGAGGGATCTATAACTTCGATCCAAGCAGTTTATGTACCTGCGGACGATTTGACCGACCCGGCTCCTGCCACGACATTTGCACATTTAGACGCTACTACCGTACTATCAAGAGGATTAGCTGCCAAGGGTATTTATCCAGCAGTAGATCCTTTAGATTCAACGTCAACTATGTTACAGCCTCGAATCGTTGGCGAGGAACATTATGAAACTGCACAAAAAGTTAAGCAAACTTCACAACGTTACAAAGAACTTCAGGACATTATAGCTATCCTGGGGTTGGATGAATTATCCGAAGAGGATCGGTTAACTGTAGCAAGAGCGCGAAAAATTGAGCGTTTCTTATCACAACCCTTCTTCGTGGCAGAAGTATTTACTGGTTCTCCGGGTAAATATGTTGGTCTCGCAGAAACAATTAGGGGGTTTCAACTCATCCTTTCCGGAGAATTAGACAGTCTTCCCGAACAGGCCTTTTATTTGGTGGGTAACATCGATGAAGCTACCGCGAAAGCTATAAACTTAGAAGTGGAGAGCAAGAAATGACCTTAAATCTTTGTGTATTGACTCCTAATCGAATTATTTTGGATTCAGAAGTAAAAGAAATAATTTTATCTACTAATAGTGGGCAAATTGGCGTATTACCAAACCACGCTTCTATTGCCACGGCCGTGGATATAGGTCTTTTGAGAATACGCCTCAATGACCAATGGTTAACGGTGGCTCTGATGGGCGGTTTCGCTAGAATAGGTAATAATGAGATCACCATTTTAGGAAATGATGCGGAGATGAGTACTGACATTGATCCGCAAGAAGCTCAACAAGCTCTTGAAATAGCTGAAGCTAACTTGAGTAGAGCTGAGGGTAAAAGACAAGCAATTGAGGCGAATCTAGCTCTCAGACGAGCTAGGACACGAGTAGAGGCTATCAATGTTATTTCCTCCTAGTCAACAAAATACATCAAAATCTTCAAAAGAATTATTACATTTTGATTCCACCAATTGAACACAATCAAGTCTAATCTAATACAACGAAACCAAAAAAAAGAAGATGGGTAGAAAAACTTATTAGATACCATTGACTTTAGATACCATTTACTCCACTCCGGTATTTAATAAGTTCTACCTACTATTGGATTTGAACCAATGACTCCCGCCGTATGAAAGCAATACTCTAACCACTGAGTTAAGTAGGTCATTTATCACCACAAAAGACCCATCACTCCGAGGATTATAGATAGAATAGTATTTCTAAGCAATTCCAATTTGTTAAAATAGTAAACCAATCGCAAAGCTATCATACGATGTGGGATCGTGGACTGTCCATCTTGACAAGAAATTATCCATATGTTAAGATATCTATGACAAGGGCAAGGGCTATAGCTCAGTTAGGTAGAGCACCTCGTTTACACGTGCGCCAATGCTTTTCAAAAGAAGCCAATTATACAATGAACATAATTGATCTTATTGAGATGAAAAATCGATGTCTTACTCCATAGATTTGAGGAACAAGAGAACAATAGCCTGACATATATTTTATTTGGTTTGATTCAGTCCGATTTAGATTTAGTGCAAATTTAAGTGCCAAATAGAAAACCTACCGTTGATTTGATAATTGATAGGGTAAATACCCAATCCACATTCAATGCTAGGCATAATGAGTATAAGGACCTCAAAATCATCTCTTTTCGTCCTATGAACTTTAAGGTGTATGAAGTCTCATATTTTACTCTTGCAGAGGAGCGATAGAAACTCCATTTAACTTAGGTTGATCTAGGCCGGAGGCAGACCTAAGTCAAAGTAATCCTTCTTTGAGAGACTTTGGTATTGCTCCTAAATCAGAATTCAAATAATGAATAGGAATCAGAGCACGCGGAGCCATCTTATTATCTTTTTATCTTCCTGTGAAGAAAAAATATGGTGGACTAACTGATCTTTACATCAATTGATGAAAGAGCCCAATGCAACAAAATGCATGTTGGGTCTTTGAAACAGTTCGAATCATTTTGATAATATAATAATAAGTTTGATCTGTTTTACCGAGAAGGTCTA